TTTTCGATACGAATTTTACACAATACGAGAGCCGCCGCTATTTCGAATTGAAAAGGGTCGTATATAGCGAAGTGATACTCCGGGGTCTCACAAAAAAGAATGATTTCTTTCAATTGACTATTCATCTATTGTATTTTCATGTAAATAGGGACAAGAGAGCTCTATGAAAAAATGGTGGTTCAATTCGATGTTATCTAAGGGTAAGGGGGAATTAGAATACAGGTGTTGGTTAAGTAAATCAATGGAGAGCCCTGGTCCTATTAAAAATCCCAGTGTAAGCGAGGAACTGATTCGAAATGATAAGAATAAAAACATTCATAATTCGAGCGATAGTGACAGTTCAAGTTACAGCAAATTAGCTGGTGTCAGGGACATTCATAATTTCCTCTCGGATGACACTTTTTTTGTTAAGGATAGTAATAGAGACAGTTATTCCATCTATTTTGATATTGAAAATCAAATTTTGGAACTAGACAATGCTCATTCTTTTCTGAGTGAACTAGAAAGTTCTTTTTATAGCTTTCGTAATTATAGTTCTAGGAATAATGGATCTAAAAGCGCTGATCCGGATTCCGATCGTTACATGTATGATACTAAATCGAGTTGGAATAATCACATTCATAATTGCCTTGACTCTTATCTTCATTCTCAAATCTGTATTGATAGTCACGTTTTAAGTAGTAGTGACAATTATAGTGCCAGTTACATTTATAATTTCATTTGTAGTGAAAGTGAGAGTTCCAATATACAAAGTAGCACGAATGGTAGTGATTTAACTATAAGCGAAAGTTCTAATGAAAGCGAAAGTTCTAATGAAAGCGATGTAACTCAAAAATACAGGCATTTATGGGTTCAATGCGAAAATTGTTATGGATTAAATTATAAGAAATTTCTTAAATCAAAAATGTATCTTTGTGAACAATGCGGATATCATTTGAAAATGATTAGCTCAGATAGAATCGACCTTTTGGTTGATCCAGGTACTTGGGATCCGATGGATGACGACATGGTCTCTATAGATCCCATTGAATTTGATTCAGAAGAGGAACCTTATAAAAATCGTATTGATTCTTATCAAAGCAAGACAGGATTAACGGAGGCTGTTCAAACAGGTACAGGGCAACTAAACGGGATTCCCATCGCAATTGGGGTTATGGATTTTCAGTTTATGGGGGGTAGTATGGGATCCGTAGTAGGCGAGAAAATAACCCGTTTGATCGAGTATGCTGCCAATAAATTTTTACCTCTTCTTCTAGTGTGTGCTTCTGGGGGAGCACGCATGCAAGAAGGAAGTTTGAGCTTGATGCAAATGGCTAAAATATCTTCTGCTTTATATGATTATCAATCAAATAAAAAGTTATTCTATGTATCAATTCTTACATCCCCTACTACGGGTGGAGTGACAGCTAGTTTTGGTATGTTGGGGGATATCATTATTGCTGAACCTAATGCCTATATTGCATTTGCAGGTAAAAGAGTAATTGAACAAACATTGAATAAGACAGTACCTGAAGGTTCACAAGAGGCTGAATATTTATTCGATAAGGGCTTATTCGATCCAATCGTACCACGTAATCCTTTAAAAGGTGTTCTGAGCGAGTTATTTCTGTTCCACGGCCGTTTTCCTTTGAATCAAAATTAACTCCAGCAGAGTTCTTAAGTGAACTTTTTTTTGTGGCGAACAATTAGTTAGTTAGTTTATCCGAATCAAAATAAAATCAAATCCGAAGAATGGATTTTTCTTTGGTGACATAAAATTTCATTGTAGAAAGAATCGTGCGGATAATTATTTTACCGATATGACGGATTAGTAATCAGTAAACCTCTCTCAATAAAACAACATAAAAAAGCATTCTTCCTTAGAATTAATTAGAATTAATTAGGGGCCGGGCAAATAAAATGAATTTCATGTTCCCCTCTTGCGTATGTATCTAATTCAAATAGAGAAAATCGAAACTCTTGCATCTTTCTATATCTCCTAACAAGGACTATTTTCCTAGGAATCTCTGCTGTTGGATCGGATTCTAACGAATCCCTAGGGAATTTGTAAGAAATTCTTTTCTTTTTTAATATCTAATTTTGTTAATACAAAATTAGATATTAAAAAAGAAATCCGAAGCTAAAAACAACAGAAGAATAAAAATAAGTAATAATAATAACGCAAATGGATTATCATACATATATTTCATGTAGAAAGATGCATAGGCCCGTTTATTTAGTTCTACATTCCTTGCGCTTAGTATATATACTCATTTAGTATACTTAGTATACTTATATACAATTATATAAGTATACTTAATATACATTTATATACGAATTAGAATATGATAATAATTAGAATATGAATTCTAATTATTATAGGATATCCTTATACCAATAACAGGTACAAATATTAAATCGAGGTACCCTTTCTATGACAATTCTCAACAGCTTTCCCTCTATTTTTGTGCCTTTAGTGGGCCTAGTATTTCCGGCAATGGCAATGGCTTCGTTATTTCTTTATCTTGAAAAAAATAAGATTTTGTAAATCCGATCGGATCAAGGTCAAATCTCGTCTAGTTTTTTTCAAGACTTAGCGATGACGGATATCCATTTAGTAGAATAGTGTATAAGACTAAGAGGCGGCTTTCCCCGAACATAAACGAAGAGCTCTTATGCATGTGTAAACATGTGTAAACATGATATATAGGTACATAAATTCTATCTATTTTGAACAAGAGGCTGTGATCCGAACTCATGTCTGCAATGAAAGTCAATGGTACCAATCTACAGGGACTTATATGAAGGGGATACTCTTATTTTATTCTACCTCACCAATTCGATGAATTATTGCTAAGAGCTCACGTCCAAATAGTACTAGTTGATGAGAGTTACTTCGGAAATACAAAAAGTAAACTAAAATGGATTTTGTTTTGGTTATTTCCCCAATTCCAATAAAATGCAACTGGAGCTAGTATGTATGAGTTGGCGATCAGAATATATATGGGTAGAATTTATAGCGGGCTCTCGCAAACCAGGCAATTTCTTCTGGGCCTTTATCCTTTTTTTAGGCTCATTAGGATTCTTAGTGGTTGGAATTTCTAGTTATCTTGATAGGAATTTGCTATCTTTATTGCCGTCGCAGCAAATAAATTTTTTTCCACAAGGGATCGTGATGTCTTTCTACGGGATCGCGGGTCTCTTTATTAGTTCCTATTTGTGGTGCACAATTATATGGAATGTAGGTAGCGGTTATGATCGATTTGATACAAAAGAGGGAATAGTGTGTATTTTTCGTTGGGGATTTCCTGGAAAAAATCGCCGCATCTTTCTACGATTCCTTATGAAAGATATTCAGTCCATCAGAATAGAAGTTAAAGAGGGTATTTATGCTCGTCGTGTCCTTTATATAGAAAGCAGAGGCTTGGGGGCCATTCCCTTGAATCGTACTGATGAGAATTTGACTCCGCGAGAAATTGAGCAAAAGGCTGCGGAATTGGCCTATTTCTTGCGTGTACCAATTGAAGGATTTTGAAAAATGAACTGAAGAATAAACGCTTTCTTAGCAGGAGGAAACCCCCACGAATCCATTTTTCTATAGCAAAACGGACTTGATTGAAGTTTCTTCCGAACGACCTGTTGGACCAAAGCAAACGTGTACGGAACAGCCATAATCTAAAACGAAACCCTTTTCTTTTATACTTTCTTTTGTCTTTACTACTGACCAAAGAATTGGATCTCGTAAAATGAGGACTTTTCCGTCTTTTTTTTTTTCACTCATTTTTGATCATCACAATATTCTTCAGAAAATTCTCTCAAATATTCCTTGGACTATGCTCGGGGACGGGGGCTGGGGAGCCCGCTAATTTTTTTTTTGCGAAATATTCGAAAGTTTCATTTTTAATAGAAGGTAAGTTCTTTCATTTCGAAATGCGACTAATATTCATTTTTTGAATTTGAATCTTTCGGGCATTCATCGAAGGGGGGAATCACTTCGAATATTTGATCAATTGAGATATCCGGAAACCCTATTTTTTTATTATTTCTTGCTTCAAATTCAAATTTGAATTTGAAGCGAGAATTCGCGGTGGATTCTTCTTCGATTTCTGTAGGTTTGCTACACTCGGTTCAAGGACTAACCGCCGAATCCCAACTAAAAAAAAAAAAGACTCGATTTATAGGCGCGATACCTTGTAATCGAACTCATGCTTGATAGAAATATTAGACGCATAGAATCAACAAATGAGGTGGGTTCATTAACAATTCACAGATGAAAAAATGACAAAAAAGAACGCATCCATTCCCCTTAGATATCTTTCATCTATAGTATTTGTAGTATTTTTGCCCTGGTGGATCCCTCTCTCATTTAATAAAAGTCTGGAATCTTGGGTTACTAATTGGTGGAATACTAGTCAATCCGAAACCTTTTTGAATGATATTCAAGAAAAGGCTATTCTAGAAAAATTCATAGAATTAGAGGAATTATTTCTCTTGGACGAAATGATAAAGGAATTTCCGGAAAGACGTCTAGAAAAGCTTCGTATAGGGCTCCAGAAAGAAACAATCCAATTAATCAAGATGCACGATGAGGATCATATCCATACGATTTTTCACTTCTCGACAAATACAATCTGCTTCGTTATTCTAAGTGGTTATTCTATTTTGTGTAATGAAGAACTTTTTATTCTTAACTCTTGGGTTCAAGAATTCCTATATAATTTAAGCGACACAATAAAAGCCTTTTCGATTCTTTTCGTAACTGATTTATGTATCGGATTCCATTCACCCCGCGGTTGGGAACTACTGATTGGCTATGTCTACAACGACTTTGGGCTTGCTCATAATGATAATGATATTATTCTATCTGTTCTTGTTTCCACTTTTCCAGTCGTTCTAGATACATTTTTTAAATATTGGCTTTTTTCTTATTTAAATCGTGTATCTCCGTCACTTGTAGTGATTTATCATTCAATGACTGAGTGAAAAGCGATTCAATGATCCAATTAGAATATTTCTTATTTTGTACATAAGCAAAGCATTCAAAGCTGTACTTACCTTACTTTTTCTACCCATCCAGAGGATCCCTCCCAGATTCCAGGAATCCTATACCTATATTCCAGTAAAATGATTTCAGGAAATAGCAAAATCGCGGATAGGGAACTATATTAGTGACCTACCAAATTTTATTGTAGAAATTTTCGGGATCAACGATTGGACCATGCAAATTAGAAATACCTTTTCTTCGTTAAAGGGAGAGATTACTCGATTCATTTCCGTATCCCTCATGATATATATAATAACTCGGGCATCAATTTCAAATGCATATCCCATTTTTGCGCAGCAGGGTTTTGAAAATCCACGAGAAGCAACTGGTCGTATTGTATGCGCCAATTGCCATTTAGCTAATAAGCCCGTGGATATTGAGGTTCCACAGGCGGTACTCCCCGATACTGTATTTGAAGCAGTTGTTAGAATTCCTTATGATATGCAACTAAAACAAGTTCTTGCTAATGGTAAAAAGGGGGCTTTGAATGTGGGGGCCGTTCTTATTTTACCAGAGGGGTTTGAATTAGCCCCCCCCGATCGTATTTCGCCCGAGATGAAAGAAAAGATAGGCAAGCTGTCTTTTCAGACCTACCGACCCACTAAAAAAAACATTCTTGTGATAGGGCCAGTTCCTGGTCAGAAATATAGTGAAATAACTTTTCCTATTCTTTCCCCGAACCCCGCGACTAATAAAGATGCTTACTTCTTAAAATATCCAATATACGTAGGTGGGAACAGGGGAAGGGGTCAGATTTATCCCGACGGGAACAAAAGTAACAATACGGTTTATAATGCTACAGCTGCGGGTATAGTAAGCAAAATCATACGAAAAGAAAAAGGGGGATACGAAATAACCATAACGGATGCATCGAATGGACGTGAAGTGGTTGATATTATCCCCCCAGGACCAGAACTTCGTGTTTCAGAGGGCCAATCTATCAAACTTGATCAACCATTAACAAGTAATCCTAATGTAGGCGGGTTTGGTCAGGCAGATGCAGAAATAGTACTTCAAGATCCATTACGTGTCCAAGGCCTTTTGTTCTTTTTGGCATCTGTTGTTTTGGCACAAATATTTTTGGTTCTTAAAAAGAAACAGTTTGAGAAGGTTCAATTGTCCGAAATGAATTTCTAGATCCGCGGATTTATCAACATCAAGTTTGTAAAAAGAATCAAATTTTTCTTGGCAATTATAATTATATTATGTAGGAGCACAAAACTTACGAAAAGCCTTTTGCTTATTTCGATTCTGTTTCTACCGGATGTCGGGAATTTCTTGTACTGCATTCCTAAAGCACAGTATATATATTGTGAAGAAGACTATTGAACTTTCCCCCTTCTTTGTTTTTTCAATACAAACTGGAGAATGTCACTATTACCATATTTAAATATCATAGAATGTGTCAATAGTTTTCGATTCTATTAGACTAGAATCAAATTCGACTAGACCTAGATGCTAAACATAAGATAAGGAAGCGGAGAATATAGAATATAAAGAAAAAAAAGGAAGGATAAATGAAGGGGAACAGGGGATTCTAAAGGGGATTATTCGTCGTACTCGTCTTCGGCACCCGAAAGGGATGTGGGAAATTCCCTTTCGGGTGCCGAAATAATAAGGGTTCTTAATTCCATTCATCAAAGATTCCTATTCGTAGTTTCGAATTTTTCCAGGTTTATCAGAACTCTTTTTGGATTTTTATTTTGGATTTCTATTAAGTATTGGTAAAACAAAAAAAGAAATAGAAGTCATTGAACAAATGGCACTTCTTCCATGAACTTAGAAAACAATTTGAATTGATGAGACACTAAAATAAATAGAATAAAGTTATACTAGTTATAGAAGGGATTTGGATGATATTTGCTCGACCGAAATCTATATATAGATGGATTATGATTATGATTCTGTGATCCAGGAAAAATAAAGTGAGTGATTGTTTACTTTTTTGTAACTTTGAAAGTATCGATAGAGACTCTCGGGGAACAGCGGTTCTGAATCAATTAAGCAAGTTAATAAAAAAAATCATCAGAAATCAGAAAAAAATGAAATGGATTTTTTTGAAGCATCGGAAAAAGCGATCCATTTTTTCCATTTATACGAGCAAACCAAAATATTATGTTTATTAAGAACTCAAGGGGCCCTGGCCCTACCCCTCGAATCAGACAAAGCACGGGAACGACAGGGTACCTTGAGTTCTTACGCTTTTATGTCTATAACGCAGTTCATTCGATTACTACAAGGACGAACCTAATCCGGAATATGAACCATAAAAGAAAATGCCTATTAAACCGATCACAGGAATACCAGTTACAGTTCCTATTATCCAAAGGGGAATCCTTCCAGTAGTATCGGCCATTTATCCCGCTTCCCTCCACATTTTTGCAAGTGGTCACGCTAGAGACATAAACAGTCATAGATAATTATAAGATGCGCTTCTTCCGAATGGGATAAGAGAATTCCTACTATTTTTGATTCTT